TCCTCGGGTTTCGAAGGAATCGCTCGTATAGGAATTAAAAAAAGAATTGATTTGATCCAGGTCATAATCTATATTGGATTTCCAAATTTATTAATAGAGGGCCAAACACGAGGAATCGAAGAATTACAGATGAATGTAGAAAAAGAATTTCATTCTGTGAACCGAAGACTCAACATTGCTATCACAAGAGTTGAAAAACCTTATGGGCAACCTAATATTCTTGCGGAATATATAGCTTTACAATTAAAAAATAGAGTTTCGTTTCGAAAGGCAATGAAAAAGGCTATTGAATTAGCTGAACAAACGGATACAAAAGGAATGCAAGTACAAATTGCAGGGCGGATTGACGGAAAAGAAATTGCACGTGTCGAATGGATCAGAGAGGGCAGGGTTCCCCTACAAACAATTCGCGCTAAAATTGATCATTGTTCCTATACAATTCGAACTATCTATGGAGTATTAGGCATCAAAATTTGGATATTTGTGGACGAGGAATAATAGACCTTTATTTATCTTGCCATTCTGGCCAGTGATAGAACAAAAAATAACAAACTGTTTCATTCTTTTTCCGTTAAATCAAACAAAAATGAGCAATTCTAATTCTATAAGGTTGAATAAAAATTCGATTGACCATTTGTTATAATTGCTATGCTTAGTGTGTGACTCGTTAATTTTTCTTTAGAGTTTAGAGTTGGAATTAAAAAAAAATAGACTAAACCCTACTTAAACTTAATAACTATATAAAATAAATAAAAACAAAAATAAAAACAAAATAAACTAATAACCAACTTATTGCTTCGTATTGTCGAGATCCCAAGAAACAGTCACTATATGAGATGAGTGGATCAATCATATAGTTGCAGCAACTGCAACTAAAATCTTTTCCATAAAAAATCTGATTATGGGTTGTGAAACAAAAATAAAGGGATGTGGATAAATGGAAGGATGATAGAAAGAGAGAACAAAAATATCAATGATATATGATTCCAATATGTATGGTCTATGAATTACCTCATAAAGGCAATGTGATAAAGCATCAATACTGAATGAATATAAATAATATAAATAATAATAAAGAGCCTCGGGTTAATAAAAACTAAGGAGATTGACTCGAGAAGGAATTTTGTTGGGAGCTCCATTGCAGAGTTCAGGCCTAACCATTAACGGAGAAGCTATGGGAACGACGGAACCTGTGACTGCATAGGATTCTACTGAAAACGAATCCGAATAATTCATTGGGTGGGATGGCGGAACGAACCGAGAAAAAATTTATTTATTCTGAGAAGTCATGGGTTGACCTAGGAATAAAACAGTAAAGAGTAAATATTCGCCCGCGAAACCTTTATTTATTGAGATTACATTACAATATTTTGGCATCATTTGATAAGGGTAAAAATAAGGATCAAGGATCGTTATAAAATAAAAAGCATTATCTATAATTTATATCTATAAATATGCATAACATAAATATTCTAGCTGTATATCCTGTATATACATCTTCCTGTATAACAAAACAAATTCAATATTAATAAATGTCTTAGTGTATTAGTTTATTAAATACATGCGTATCTGTAATATTATTGAATCCTTTCATTCGCGAGGAGCTGGATGAGAAGAAACTCTCATGTCCGGTTCTGTAGTAGAGATGGAATTAAGAAACGACCATCAACTATAACCCCAAAAGAACCAGATTTCGTAAACAACATAGAGGAAGAATGAAGGGAATATCTTGTCGGGGCAATCGTATTTGTTTCGGCAGATACGCTCTTCAGGCACTTGAACCCGCTTGGATCACAGCTAGACAAATAGAAGCGGGGCGAAGAGCAATGACACGATATGCGCGTCGTGGTGGAAAAATATGGTTACGTATATTTCCCGACAAACCTGTTACAGTAAGACCTGCGGAAACACGTATGGGTTCGGGGAAGGGATCCCCCGAATATTGGGTATCCGTTGTTAAACCAGGTCGAATACTTTATGAAATGGGCGGAGTATCAGAAGCTGTAGCCAAAGCAGCTATTTCACTAGCTGCGTCCAAAATGCCTATACGAACTCAATTTGTCAGGATAGGTATGTAGAACTAAACAGTGTATTGAGGATGAAAAAACAACGGCAAGTTTATTTATTTCTGGACAGAGAATATTTCTTTTTTCCTTCATCCTTTGCATTAAAATAACGGATTCCAATAAAATGATATGATTCAACCTCAGACCCTTTTGAATGTAGCGGATAACAGCGGAGCTCGAGAATTGATGTGTATTCGAATCATAGGAGCTGGTAATCATCGATATGCTCATATTGGTGACGTTATTGTTGCTGTAATCAAAGAAGCAGTGCCTAATATGCCACTAGAAAGATCGGAAATAATTAGAGCTGTAATTGTACGTACTTGTAAAGAACTCAAACGTGACAACGGTATGATAATACGATATGATGACAATGCTGCGGTTGTCATTGATCAAGAAGGAAATCCAAAAGGAACTCGAGTTTTTGGTGCGATCGCTCGGGAATTGAGACAGTTGAATTTTACTAAAATAGTTTCATTGGCTCCCGAGGTATTATAAATACTACTAGATGGGACTATGATATATCAGAACATCTAAAATAGATCAAATTTAGTAGATTAGTAGATTGTGTCTCACGCATATACTTTTAATAATAAATAATTTTATAATAATAAAAAAAAAAAAAAAAGAAAGAAAATAAAACAAAGAAAAAAAGGAAACATGTTGATTATATCAAAATTAGGAGGCACCAATAATTATAGTTCGTCATGGGTAAGGACACTATTGCCGATATAATAACTTCTATAAGAAATGCTGACATGAATAAAAAAGGAACGGTTCGAATAGCATCTACTAATATCACCGAAAATATTGTGAAAATACTTCTACGAGAAGGTTTTATTGAAAACGTTCGGAAACATCAGGAAGGTAACAAATATTTCTTGGTTTCAACTCTGCGACATAGAAAGACTAGGAAAAGAATACACAGAACTATTTTAAAGCGTATCAGCCGACCCGGTTTACGCATTTATTCCGACTATCAACAAATTCCTAAGATTTTAGGTGGAATAGGAATTGTAATTCTTTCTACTTCCCGAGGTATAATGACAGATCGAGAAGCTCGACGAGAAAAAATTGGAGGCGAACTTTTGTTATATATATGGTGATCCTCCTCCTCTGGTATCCTAATTTTCTCTCTAACTTCCTATTTGTGAAATAGAGAGGAAAAGTGAGTTATATAACTCTTCCTCCATTAGTTGATACTTCAAGGAAGTTACCTGGAATGAAAGAACAAAAATTTATTCATGAAGGTTTAATTACTGAATCACTTCCCAACGGTATGTTTCGGGTCCGCCTAGATAATAAAGATGTAATTCTAGGTTATGTTTCGGGAAGGATCCGGCGCAGTTTTATACGGATACTACCTGGGGATAGAGTCAAAATTGAAGTAAGTTGTTATGATTCAACCAGGGGACGTATAATTTATAGACTTCGCAACAAAGATTCGAATGATTAGGTGATTTTTAAAGCATTCCTTTCATGACGATACAATTCGAAGTTAAAAAAAAAAATTCAAGAGACTTATTTTCTTCCAAGGAATAGATTAAAAATTAAGGTAAGGAATAAGAAATATGAAAATAAGGGCTTCCGTTCGTAAAATTTGTGAAAAATGTCGACTGATCCGTAGGCGCGGACGAATTATAGTGATTTGTTCCAATCCGAGACATAAACAGAGACAGGGATAATCTTTCTAAAAAAGAACTTTCTAAAGAAAAGACAAAAATAAAGGATTTCTTTTAATATGAAATGGATATTTCCGTATCTTTTCTTTCTGTATATTTCTGACTTATATTTATAAGATGATAAAATATGACAAAAGCTATACCAAGAATCGGTTCACGTAGGAATGGGCGTATTGGTTCACGTAAGAATGGACGTAGAATACCAAAAGGAATTATTCACGTTCAAGCAAGTTTCAACAATACCATTGTAACTGTTACAGATGTACGAGGTCGGGTGGTTTCCTGGGCCTCCGCTGGTACTTCCGGATTCAAAGGGACAAGAAGAGGGACACCCTATGCTGCTCAAGCGGCGGCATTAAATGCTATTCGTACAGTAGTTAATCAGGGTATGCAACGAGCAGAAGTTATGATAAAAGGTCCTGGTCTCGGAAGAGATGCAGCATTACGAGCCATTCGTAGAAGTGGTATACTATTAAGTTTCGTACGTGATGTAACACCTATGCCACATAATGGATGTCGACCCCCTAAAAAAAGACGTGTGTAGAAATAAGAAAAAAACGGATTTCAAGAGAAATAAATAATTCAATGATCTGATCAAATAATAGTATTAGTATAGTATGGTTCGAGAGGAAGTAGCAGGATCCACTCGAACACTACAGTGGAGGTGTGTTGAATCGAGAGTAGACAGTAAACGTCTTTATTATGGTCGTTTCGTTCTGTCCCCGCTTATGAAAGGTCAAGCCGATACTATAGGTATTGCCATGCGAAGGGCTTTACTTGGAGAAATAGAAGGAACATGTATCACACGTGCAAACTCTGAGAAAGTGCCGCATGAATATTCTACGATAATAGGTATTGAAGAATCGGTACATGAAATTTTACTAAATTTGAAAGAAATTGTATTGAGAAGTAATATATATGGAGTTAGAGACGCATCCATTTGCGCCAGGGGCCCTAAATACGTAACCGCTCAAGATATCATCTCACCACCTTCCGTGGAAATAGTTGACACAACACAACATATAGCTAACCTGACGGAACCAATTGATTTGTGTATTGGATTACAAATCAGGCGAGATCGTGGATATCGTACGAAACCAACAACTAACTCTCAAAATGGAAGTTATCCTATAGATGCTGTATCTATGCCTGTTCGAAATGCGAATCATAGTATTCATTCTTATGGGAATGGGAATGAAAAACAAGAGATACTTTTTCTAGAAATATGGACGAATGGAAGTTTAACTCCTAA